TCGTTCCAAAATATATTAGATCCTATTGAAAAAGAAAGGAAATGATCAAAATGGAATTTTCAAGTCCCATTTTTTTATTCCAAAATGACTTAAATTTACACTTATATACACTTATATTTAAATATGTTAAATATGAAATTACTATATGAAATTACTTCTATGTAAGAGTAAATATGAAATTTTAATTGTAAATAGAAAATTACAATTGTAAATAGATACAATTGTAAATAGAATAAATAGAAAATTCTAATTATTAAATAAAATATAATGAATTTCGGTTTTGAATGAAGTTACACGGCACAGTTCTTATTACTATTACTTTTACTATTCCTTTACTCAACTCACAAATTCTACAATCAATCTGTTGATTCCGAATCATAGGATGAGTCAATGTCACAGCGGATGAATCCATTTTTTTCTACCTATGTCACTCTTAGTTAGTCTTCTCTATAATGAGAATGGCTGATGAATCAAGAATTTTCAATTGAAACTAAACTAATTCTGTTTCTGTCAATTGATTTTTTCTTACCGTCATATTTTGTAATTTTGTAAAAGTAAAAAAAAAAAAAGAAATTTAGGTAAGTGTTTTATCAACATATGTAGCAAAAGACCATATCTAATCTTTCATGCTTACTATAACTAGTTATTTCGGTTTTCTACTGGCTGCTTTAACTATAACCCCAGCTCTATTCATTGGTTTGAACAAGATACGACTTATTTGAAATAAATTGAATGAAAAATTGAGAAAAACGAATATTTCTCTGAGATTCTAGGTATTCCATGATTCTTTCCCACATCAATTGCAAATCCTTGGTCATTGAGATTCACGGATAATTCAGATTAATATTTAGAAATAGATCTTACCTCTCTTTTTATCCCCTTAAACAAAACAAAAAAAATGATTGAAGTTTTTCTATTTGGAATCGTCTTAGGTCTAATTCCTATTACTTTAGCAGGATTATTCGTAACTGCATATTTACAATACAGACGTGGTGATCAGTTGTATCTTTGATTGAGTAATATTTCTTTCTTTTTTTTGATTGACCTCCTTGCTGCAGGAGGTCAAATTCAAGTTGTAATTCAACTTTTTTGTTTTGTTACAATATTTTATTGTGATTCGACATTAAATAAACCGAATCACGCTCTGTAGGATTTGAACCTACGACATCGGATTTTGGAGACCCGCGTTCTACCGAACTGAACTAAGAGCGCTTTCTTATACTTATCACAGGGGATACGACTGTACTGTAAAGAAAAATATTTTCCCAATGCATCTTGCATACGTATAGTATGCAAAGCCCGAAGATTATGTCCAATTTTAATCGATCTCAATTAATCCCTCGTTACTGCCCATAGGAGAAGTAATAGGTAGGGATGACAGGATTTGAACCCGTGACATTTTGTACCCAAAACAAACGCGCTACCAAGCTGCGCTACATCCCTTTTCAAAATTGTTGTACAGTCTCATTGTACAAAATCCCTGTCTTGTTTTCCATATCGTCATTTTATCCTCCATCTATATACAATTTTCTTGTCATTTCTTCTTTTTTTTTTTTGTTCATTTTCATATAATATAATAATAATAAAAGAATTATATACATCTGAAACCTAACGTATAAAAAGTTTATATTTATCAGTAATGTTCAGGAACAAGGGATTAGATTATTTTTTTGGAAAAGGAAAATCTCATCTATTGCTTCATTGTACACATCTATTTTAATTAGAAATTCCGTTTAGTTAGGAAATACAAATGATCTTGAACTACAGCATCTGACCATATATGTATTACAATCTATAATAGAAGGAAGGAGGATTTTCAATGCGAGATATAAAAACATATCTCTCCGCGGCACCCGTGCTAAGTACTCTATGGTTTGGGTCTTTAGCAGGCCTGTTGATAGAAATTAATCGTTTATTCCCCGATGCCCTGTCATTCCCCTTTTTTTGATTCTAGTTATTGATATGCGAAGAAATGAAGAAAATTAGAGATACAATTCTACGTGATTCAAATTTCGAATTGCACTGCGCCCCGCTTTTTTCAGTTCTTTAATTTTAATATAGGAAGGAAAGAAAAAGAAAAAAGTCTATTGAACCTCAAATGTGGTAGATCGAAGATTCAATTTGGGAGAACAGAAATCAAAATGTAGATCCAGTCTAGGGCGGGTTCCACGAAATCATAGCATAGAAAGAAGATACTTAACTTAAATATAATACATACTTAAATATAATATGAAATAAAATCAGAAATAAAATCAAAATAAATTTGAAGAAAATAAATATAAAAAATAAATATAAATATTAGTGGATTTAGGATAGGAACAATTGATAGTTAGAAAGAAATTGTATTACTTAATTATTAAATTCTTACTCCATTCCATTAAATTATGACTTTATTACTCTATTAAAATTGTTACTCCATTAATATTAATTATCATTATATAATGAATAATGAAATAATAATTGCAACGAAATCTTTAGAAATTCCATTTCCATTTTTTTTTTCTTCAGCTCGGATCGAAAATAGAAGAGTTAAGCCGATCCAAAATTCAATTCAAAGGAGGTTAGGTTCATGGCCAAGGGTAAAGATGTCAGAGTCATAGTTATTTTGGAATGTACCAGTTGCGCCCGAAATGATATCAATAAGGAATCCCCGGGTATTTCTAGATATATTACTCAAAAGAATCGACACAATACGCCTGGTCGATTAGAATTGAGAAAATTTTGTCGGTATTGTCACAAGCATACGATTCATGAGGAAATAAAGAAATAGATCGAACGGAACACGTGTGCGTTCTCTCCAAGGAGAGGAAGAACTTAACATATATTGAACATATACATATATAAACATATAACATATATAATATACATAATGTATACAAATCAAAGCCCGTTTTGGTCGGATCTGATGTGAAGTGAATAAAATAAAGAAATCGAATTTTAGAGATAAGGAATAAACCATGGATAAATCTAAGCAATCTTTTCGTAAATCCAAGCGATCTTTTCGTAGGCGTTTGCCCCCAATTGGATCGGGGGATCGAATCGATTATAGAAACATGAGTTTAATTAGTCGATTTATTAGTGAACAAGGGAAAATATTATCTAGACGGGTGAATAGATTGACTTTGAAACAACAACGATTAATTACTATTGCTATAAAGCAAGCCCGTATTTTATCTTTGTTACCTTTTCTTAATAATGAGAAACAATTTGAGAGAGCCGATTCGATCCCCAGAACTACTGGTCCTAGAACCAAAAATAAATAGACATACTCTTCAATTGACCCAAAACTCCAATTGTAACTCAAGCTCAGATTGATGTTTTGTTCGAAAAGGCCTAGAATCTAGAGTGGGTTCCTGTGTTATAAGAAAAAATGGGAAATTTTTTGTTTTGAAACATGTTCGTTCATTCCTATTACTTATCCTTATTTTTTATTACTTATCCTTTCCTTATTTTTTTTATTCTATCTTCCCGGAGTTTCCTTCTCCGGGGAATTCTGTTTCAATCATTCCTGTACTGTATATTACTTTGAAATCTACTTTATTTGATGATCTTGTTGGAAATCATGTAAAGACAATTCTTATTTGATATAGCTATTTGTGCAAGTATTTTACGATTAAGAAGCAATTGCTTCTTGTACAGATTGTGCATTAATCTACTATAACTATACAATACCTTATTCTCATTCTCACGAGTTACTGCATTTATACGAGTGATCCACAAACGACGAAAATCCCTCTTTTTCCTGCCTCTATCTCGATGAGAGGAAGCCAAAGCTCTCATTTTCTGTTGAGTAATCGTTCGAGTAAGTCTTGAATGAGCCCCCCTAAAGGTTGATGCAAATAAACGAATTTTTGTTCGACGTCTCCGAGCTGTATATCCCCGTCTAACTCTGGTCATTGAATCAAATTAAACCTTAATGAATAACTAATTGATTTCCATTCTTTCAGTCATCCTTTTCCCCTCCCACGGTCGATTAATAACAAAACGGATTATTCCGATATATAAAATATAAATTCCAATGGCTTTTGTTTGCTACTATAACCTTCCTGACCACGATTTCCTTCCAGGCATTTTACCTGCAAATAAGAAATTCTAATGATACTCAAAAAATAGTGGGTTCCATCGTTTCTATGGTTACTTCTTAAACGGTGAGGTCCTCTCTATACACCGGAGCCTCTTCTTTTATTTAATCAAAGGGTATTGTGAACTTGTATAGTTCACACTCTTTGGCTCTACCCATCAATTATAGAGTAATAGTTCTTTTCACAATACAATAAGAGTTATCTATACAGTGACGGCATTTAATTAGGAAAGTTGGCTAGGTAGCTGACCCTCTTAGTCCGTTCTTTTAACAATTAACAATAGGAGCATAATCTTTTTGCTTCTTTTCTTATAATACCATTTCCTCTGCTTAATGGATAACTATTTGCTACCAATGAGGAATTGCTTTTCATCTCAAATCTAGTTAATTGGATTTGCACCAATGGAAACCATAAATTCCATACACAATATGGGTATATGATAGATCTTTTCCATTTATCCTATTCATTGGTACAATACTGGAAAATTGTCTTATTTGTTCGAACTCATGATCTGAACGAGTCGCACATACACCCTAGTACATGTTCCTCGACGCTGAGGACATCCTCTAAGAGCGGGAGATTTCGTAACATTTCTTATTGGCTGTCTTGCATTTCTAATAAGTTGTTTAATAGTTGGCATGTCGTATATATAGTCGTATATATGTATATATAGAGAATAGAATGGGTTGGTTTAGATCGATCTCAACCTGATGATTGATGATTATGAATTTTTTCTATTCAATATAAAATCACAGAAAATTCGAATTATGGTTTGAAATGGATTTACACGAAATCCCCAGTATTTTCATTTTCGACCGCTACAAGATCAACAATGCCATGAGCTTGGGCTTCTGTTGCTGACATAAAAACATCCCTTTCCATGTCTTCGGATACAACCCATAAAGGCTTGCCCGTTCTTTGTACATAAACCTTTGTGAGGGTTTCGCGAAGTTTCAGTAGTTCTTCTGCTTCCAGGATAAATTCCCCTGCTTGGGCTTCATAAAAAGAACTAGCAGGTTGATGAATCATAACCCTAATGATATTGATATAACATCATGAACAGTTCTTCTATTTCGCATGATTGGGCTAAAGGAAGGAAAAAAAAATAACAAGAGGAAAAAGAAAATAGAATTGAACAACCGTACAGGCACCTTTTGTGCGTTGCATACGGCTCCGTAATGAAATTGACTTTGTTCTTCTCTTCTATTCTATCGAAGAAAGAGAATCCATCTGATCCAGATCGTTGAATGATCCATTTACCACCCTTCCTTTCGTAGGAGGAAAAAGATAAAAAATACTATGATGGTTCTGTTGCTTTATATATTTATTTTATCCGTGATTTAGCAATCCCAAAGTTCCTTTCTGATATGATCAAATAAGGAAAACTGATCTTTTTTTTTCGTACTCTTTCATAAGAAAAGACACTTCTGGTGTGGAAGAAAAATGGTTTGTGACGCTGAAATGTATCCCCGACACATAAAATCAACAAATCGGAAATAACCTTTGTTTCATACTACTATCTCGATACAAAATCTCATGTTATGAAAAAACAATAATATAATGTAATGGTTTGTTCATATCGAACTCGAAGTGCCATGCTATTATTACTTATTATTCATATTCAATATGTTCAATATGGCGAAGGCATAGTCTTTCTTTTTTTCAAATAAAAACTCATTGGCGCCAAGCGTGAGGGAATGCTAAACGTTTGGTAATTTCTCCTCCGACCAGAATGAAAGATCCCATTGAAGCGGCTAATCCCATGCATATTGTATGCACATCGGGCGGCACAAATTGCATAGTATCATAAATAGCTATTCCTGGGATTACCCATCCGCCGGGAGAGTTTATAAACAAATAAAGATCCCTAGTATCATCTTCTATACTGAGATATACCATGAGACCAACAAGTTGATTCGAGATCTCGCTATCAACCTCTTGGCCTAAAAAAAGTAATCTTTCTCGATGAAGTCGGTTGATTAGGACAAAATTGTATCCTTTCGAAACCGTACGTGCACCTTTGGATGCATACGGTTCAAAAAAAAATTGCGAAAAAAGAATCAATGTGTCGATTCCAGTTCTATTTCTTTTTTCTGTAATAGAATGGTTTTTTGTTTTTCTAATCTAATTCTAATAAAGTGAAGCTAATTCTAATAAAAATAAAGTAAGGGGTTTTTCGTCCATTTTTCAAAAAATATGAGATGAGTTTTGGCTTCTTTACCTATAAAAAAAGAATTTACTGAACTTCTTAAAATTGAACTAATCTCTCTCATTGATGTATTGTTTCATCGACATTCAAATCACGATGTAATTTTCTTGTTCCTGAATAGGCCCTTTCAATTCTTCTTTCAATTCTTTTAGGTTCATGTTCTACTCCGGGAAAAGATTTGTCCGAATTCTATTTGCACATATAGGGCAAATGCTCTCAGTACCACTTCTTTTTGTTACGACTTCTTTTTTTTTTCAATTCGTTTCATGCCTTTGCCCAAGCATTCGATGGATTCATCATACTAGTCTATTCCGTTGGTTATTGGTTGGACGTTTGAAATCACTTCTATAGTATAGTAAGGATAAGAATCGTTTATGATACAAGTGGTAATCATACATATATTACCAATTTGTTACCAATTTGGTATTTTCTGAACGGAGCCTGGATACTTTATTTTGATTTTTCCAAGTCAACCATAAATTCTCCTAATTAATGATCCCCAATATAAAAAAATTGATCTAATTGCACTTCACGCTCCGAATGATTGATGGCTCACTCAATACAATATTTCTTGGGCGAAACAGAGGATATCCCGATCGGGGGAGAGAACGGGTAAATTCCATATGACCCAATATGTCTGACAAGTCGCACTATACGTCAACCCAAACTGCATCTTCCTCTCCAGGACTCCGAAAAGGTACTTTTGGAACACCAATGGGCATTAAATTAAAGAAAAAATTGAGTACTATACTTCACTTTAATATGGAAACGTAATAATGGCTTTATCGTCTTTATCCCTTTTTCTCTTTATTCTATTTTATACATAGATTGAAAGGTTTATAGAGTAAGACAGAATGAATAAATAAAAATTTTAACTAACGGATCAATCGTTGGAATCATAAACAAGTATCTATGCATTTGTTTCCCGAAAGTAGGAGTAATCCTCCCATTGCGTATTGGTACTTATCGGGTATAGAATAGATCTGCTTCTCTTTGTTCTCACGAACAGAATTGTTCCGTTATTTTCAATGGAACGGATATTAACCCTTTCTCATACAGAATCTACTGAAAAGGTTAAGTAGTTAAGTATATATATAGTATAGTTTTTAGTCTTTTCCAATGCGATAAAATAAAGTGACATAGTGTCTATTTTTCTTTGATAAAGGGGTATTTCCATGGGTTTGCCTTGGTATCGTGTTCATACTGTCGTATTGAATGATCCCGGTCGATTGCTTTCTGTCCATATAATGCATACAGCCCTAGTTGCGGGTTGGGCCGGTTCGATGGCTTTATACGAATTAGCGGTTTTTGATCCCTCTGACCCTGCTCTTGATCCAATGTGGAGACAAGGTATGTTCGTTATACCCTTCATGACTCGTTTAGGAATAACCAATTCGTGGGGTGGTTGGAGTATTTCAGGAGGAACTGTAACGAATCCGGGTATTTGGAGTTATGAAGGTGTGGCGGGAGCACATATTGTGTTTTCTGGCTTGTGTTTCTTGGCAGCTATCTGGCATTGGGTGTATTGGGACCTAGAAATATTCTGTGATGAACGTACGGGCAAACCATCTTTGGATTTGCCTAAGATTTTTGGAATTCATTTATTTCTCTCAGGGTTGGCTTGCTTTGGTTTTGGCGCATTTCATGTAACAGGTTTATATGGTCCTGGAATATGGGTGTCCGATCCTTATGGACTAACTGGAAAAGTACAACCTGTAAGTCCAGCGTGGGGCGCGGAAGGCTTTGATCCTTTTGTTCCCGGAGGAATAGCCTCTCATCATATTGCAGCGGGTACATTGGGCATATTAGCAGGCTTATTCCATCTTAGTGTCCGTCCGCCTCAACGTCTATACAAAGGATTACGTATGGGCAATATTGAAACTGTACTTTCCAGTAGTATCGCTGCTGTTTTTTTTGCAGCTTTCATTGTTGCTGGAACTATGTGGTATGGTTCAGCAACTACCCCAATCGAATTATTTGGTCCCACTCGTTATCAGTGGGATCAGGGATACTTTCAGCAAGAAATATATCGAAGAGTGAGCGCCGGACTAGCCGAAAATCTTAGTTTATCGGAAGCTTGGTCTAAAATTCCCGAAAAATTAGCTTTTTATGATTACATTGGTAATAATCCGGCAAAAGGGGGATTATTCAGAGCAGGGTCAATGGACAACGGGGATGGAATAGCTGTTGGATGGTTAGGACACCCCGTCTTTAGAGATAAAGAAGGGCGCGAGCTTTTTGTACGTCGTATGCCTACCTTTTTTGAAACATTTCCAGTAGTTTTGGTAGATGGAGACGGAATTGTGAGAGCCGATGTTCCTTTTAGAAGGGCAGAATCAAAGTATAGCGTTGAACAGGTAGGTGTAACTGTTGAGTTCTATGGTGGCGAACTCAATGGAGTTAGTTATAGTGATCCTGCGACTGTGAAAAAATATGCTAGACGTGCCCAATTAGGTGAAATTTTTGAATTGGATCGGGCTACTTTGAAATCTGATGGCGTTTTTCGTAGCAGTCCAAGGGGTTGGTTCACTTTTGGCCATGCTACGTTCGCTTTGCTCTTCTTTTTCGGACACATTTGGCATGGCGCTAGAACCTTGTTCAGAGATGTTTTTGCTGGTATTGATCCTGATTTGGATGCTCAAGTGGAATTTGGAACATTCCAAAAACTTGGAGATCCAACTACAAGGAGACAAGTAGTCTGATACAACATTGCTCTGGTATCTTTCGCCTCTTTTTTGATTTGACATAGGGTTAGGGTACTGAAGAAATCTTGACTTGAATCATCATCTTTTCTTTGACTCTTTTCTTTACTTTATTATATATGATGCCAAATGAATAGGCGTGGAAGCTATAATTGTAAACCAGGATCGAATCTATGGAAGCATTGGTTTATACATTCCTTTTAGTCTCGACTTTAGGGATTATTTTTTTCGCTATCTTTTTTCGAGAACCGCCTAAGGTTCCAACTAAAAAATGAAATAATTTTTCATTATCTCAATTGAAGTAATGAGCCTCCCATATAGGGAGACTCATTACTTCAACTAGTCCCCGTGTTCTTCAAATGGATCTCTTAGTTGTTGAGAGGGTTGCCCAAAAGCGGTATATAAGGCGTACCCAGTAAAGCTTACAAGTAAACCAGATATAAAGATGGCGACTAGGGTTGCTGTTTCCATTTTTAGACAATTTAAAGATCACAATGGATCTATAAGAAGATCGTTTATTTACAACTACAACGGAATGGTATACAAAGTCAACAGATCTCAACCAATGATTAAATAGGATTTATGGCTACACAAACCGTTGAGGATAGTTCTAGATCTGGGCCAAGACGAACTACTGTAGGGGATTTATTGAAACCATTGAATTCGGAATATGGTAAAGTAGCTCCGGGCTGGGGGACTACACCACTAATGGGGGTCGCAATGGCCCTATTTGCGGTATTCCTATCTATTATTTTGGAAATTTATAATTCTTCCGTTTTACTGGATGGAATTACAATGAGTTAAGTTTATAAGAACTATGAAGTCCTAGTTTTCAATCAAAAAAATGACTTTACTTAAGATTAAGACTCGGATTTCTAGACCATTCTGGTAGTTCGACCGTGGAATTTTTTTGTTTCGGTATCTCCGGAATATGAGTGTGTGACTTGTTATAATTGATCCTATTGATAATACGGAGAATGATCCCGTCATCTCTATCAAGATGATTC